TTTCGAATAAATCCCTAAATTCAAAACTACCTGTTATCCAATAAAAACCTAAAATGCCTAATAATAAACCAAAATCCCCGACACGATTAGTTACAAAGGCTTTTTGACAAGCATTTGCCGCAACAGGTCGTGTGAACCAAAACCCTATTAATAGATACGAACATATTCCAACCAATTCCCAAAAAATATAAATTTGTATCAAATTAGAACTAGTAACTAATCCCAACATGGAAGTACTGAAAAAACTCATATAAGCAAAAAATCTTACATATCCTTGATCATGAGACATATAATTATCACTATAAATAAGAACCATAATTCCAACAGTAGTGATTAATATTGACATAATAGAAGTAAGTGGATCAATTAAGTAGCCGAATTCTAAAGAAAAATCATTAGTGATGATCCAAGACCATACATATTGATAGATAGAACTGCTATTTATTTGCTGAATAGACAGATCAATCGAAAAAATCATGACTATACTTAACAATAAAATACTATGAAAGGACCACATACGACGAAGATTTTTTGTTGCCGTGGGAAAAAGAAGAAGTCCCACCCCTATTAACATAGGAACTGGAAGTGGAACGAAGGGTATTATCCACGCATATTGATATGTCTGTTCCATAAAAAATAAAAAGTTTTTTATTCTTAATTAAGTGTTTCCGATTCACCGGATCTTATCTCTTTTGAAAGGAGTCAATAAAAAAATCAAGATATGTACTAACATAAATAGAATTTTCTAATTTTATATTCTTACTTATTGTTTATTGTAAGTCTTTCTTAAATACTTCAACTATTCAAATCAAGAAGTTACAATTGGTCAAATGATATAACTAAAGTACTCGTAAAACGTGAATACTTAGTTAGTCACTAATATATTTATGAAGATACCGAAAATGAAAAATTCAATGATTATTAAAAAATTTCTAATCATAGAGCAAGTATAAAGAATTACACTAAAAATACTAATATGAATCATAGGATTAGATTAACTAAGATCACTAACCTGGCCTAATGAAATAAGAACTCGCTATTTTAGTTAGTTTATTCAAAATCATTAACTAGTTCATTATGGAATTGATTGATTTATTTCCAGTCTAATAAAATCAAAAACATTAAAGATTCCAGTTTTTCAGTAAGCAACAAGGGTGGGGTTCTTAAACCTTTCGATGTATTTTAGTACATGTAAATTAAATGTAGAACGACGAAAATAGGCAGAAATAGAAATGTAGGGTCTTTTTGATTCTTTATGTTATAGAGTTCAACCAATTTAATTGCTAGGGCACGGCGTATTCTATAGATTTGAATAAGAAAGAGAAATAAAAGTATCAATATCAATCAATACAAATTTTTCTTTCTTACGAATATTGTATGGACTAGAAAAACCATTTTCTTTTTGAAAAAAAAAAATCATATATCCTCTTCTTCTAGTAATATTTTATGCAATTTTCACATATCTTTCACCTATCTACATTTATATGAAAATAATATTATCTAGAGAATAAAAAGAACAATTCGTTTTGAACAATAGATGTCTTTCACATCCAACTATAATAATGAGTAACCTCTTCATTTTTAAATGGCAGTTCCAAAAAAACGTACTTCTATATCAAAAAAGCGTATTCGTAAAAATATTTGGAAACGGAAGGGATATTGGGCAGCGTTAAAAGCTTTTTCGTTAGGGAAATCTCTTTTGACCGGAAATTCAAAAAGTTTTTTTGTGCGACAAACAAATAAGTAATAAAACGTTGGAATAATCTGAATTGATTTGACTCGAAAAAAGGTCCATTTCATAATTAAAAATGAACAATTTACATTACCTATTGTTATTATTGTTGGGCTAATCAATATGAAATGGACCTTTCTTTTCTCCTATGATATGTGGAATAAGAATTCTTCTGTTTAATGAATTCTACAACTAATACTTTTTTTGTTTGAAAAAAGAATAAAGACAGGATACAAGGTTTTAACCCTCTTTTAGTATGTTTTTTCATTTCCAAGGTGGGGAGTTTTATTTTCCCCATCGAACTATTTGTTACAATTCCAATAATAAATAAGAAAATTCTTTTTTCTCTCTATATCATATCTATAGAAGAGCAAATAGAAAATCTTTAGCTAAGTTAAAATTAATGAATTGTTGATATTAATTGATTCCATTTTTAAAACTTTTTGTGTAACTTTCGGACTTCTTAATTTCCTTTCTCTAAATTATTATATAGATCTCCCATATATCTTTCGCTTTCAACCCAATCAAAAAAGCCGTTAGCTTAGTTAGGATATTGTGTACGAAAAATGTGTCATTTTTTTAAAATAAAAAAAAAAATGGGGTCTATTTTGTAAAAATGCATTTTTTTGAGTTCGATCGCGGTAGAACTATCTAGTTACAAGAGTTCAATCTCAGGAAAGCATAACCTACACGAAAGTCTTAAATTAATTTAATAAACTGACACCCTAAATGAAAAAAATGAACTTTCAAATCCCTATTTTAATGAAT